GAAGTATACGCTTTAGGTCAACATATATCTATGTCTGCTCACAAAGCGCGAAGAGTAATTGATCAAATTCGTGGGCGTTCCTACGAAGAAACACTTATGATATTAGAACTCATGCCTTATCGAGCATGTTATCCCATTTTTAAATTAGTTTATTCTGCAGCAGCAAATGCTAGTTCCAATATGGGTTCGAATGAAGGAAATTTAGTCATTAGTAAAGCCGAAGTAAATGAAGGTACTGTCATGAAGAGACAAAAATTTCGAGCTCGAGGGCGTAGTTTTGCAATAAAAAAACCTACCTGCCATATAACTATTGTAATGAAAGATATATCCTTAGATGAATATATAGATACCGACTCTATTACATGGTCACAAAAAGCTAAATGTAAAAAAAAGGATACAACTATGTCGTATTATGATATGTATAGTAATGGGGGAACATGGGACAAAAAATAAATCCAATTGGTTTCAGACTTGGTACAACCCAAGGTCATCATTCCCTTTGGTTCGCACAACCAAAAAATTATTCTGAGGGTCTGCAAGAAGATCAAAAAATAAGAAATTATATCAAGAATTATGTACAAAAAAATATGAAAACATCTTCTGGCGTCGAGGGAATTGCACGTATAGAGATTCAAAAAAGAATCGACCTGATCCAAATCATAATCTATATGGGATTTCCGAAAATATTAATTGAAAGTCGACCCCGAGGAATCGAAGAATTACAGATGAATTTACAAAAAGAATTTAATTCTGTAAATCGAAAACTTAACATTGCTATCACACGAATTGAAAAGCCTTATGGAAACCCTAATATTCTTGCAGAATTTATAGCCGGACAATTAAAAAATAGAGTTTCTTTTCGCAAAGCAATGAAAAAGGCTATAGAATTAACTGAACAAGCAGATACAAAAGGAATTCAAGTGCAAATTGCAGGACGTATCGACGGAAAAGAAATTGCCCGTGTTGAATGGATCAGAGAGGGTAGGGTTCCACTACAAACCATTCGAGCTAAAATTGATTATTGTTCCTATACAGTTCGAACAATCTATGGGGTATTAGGCATCAAAATTTGGATATTTATAGACGGCGAATAATAAACCTTTATTTCCCTTTGCATTCTATCCAGCGATAGAACAAAAAATTATAAATTCGTTTCTTCTTTTTCTTTTTTGTTCAATAAAAAAAATGAACAATTCTAATTCTTAATTCTATAGGGTTTAATAAAAATTAAATTAATCTTTTGATAAAATTGCTATGCTTAGTGTGTGACTCGTTGGTTTTTTGAGGGTTAGTATAAAAAACCAGCCCCATAGTATAAACAAATAACTTATAGAAGTAATAACCAACTCATCACTTCGTATTATCTGGATCCAAAGACCCAGTCAAGATATGATATATTGTTCATATTGTTGTAGCAACTGAAATCTTTTTTTATTAATATTAAAAAAATATGCTTCTAAGTTGTCAGTCGAAATAAAAAAGAAAGGGTATGGATAAATGGAAAGATGAGAGAAAGAAAGAAAAAGAATATTGATGATATAGAATTCCAATATGTAAGGTCTATGAGTCATCTCAGAAAAAATCTGTGTAATAAAGCATCAATACGGATTCATCATTAAATGGATCTGCTCATCGAACAAAAAATAAAGAGCTTCGAGCCAATAAAGACTAAGAATATTGACTCAACAACTAATAGCTCCATTGTATAATTCAGACCTAACCATTAAGTAAGAAGCGATGGGAACGATGGAACCTGTGAATTCAAAAGATTCTAGTGAAAATGAATTCGAATGATTCATTGATCGGGATGGCGGAACCGGCCAGAGACCAATTCATCTATTCGGAAAAGTTATGAACTAATGATAGAACTGAAATAGAAATTGAAAGAGTAAATATTCGCCCGCGAAAACTTTATTTTCTTGGATTGCTAAAATTGGGTCAATCCAATACGATAAAGAGTAAAACAAAAGAAAGATTTGTTTTAACATTCTAAAATAGATAAATATAAGAAAAAAATAGTTATATAGTTATTTAATATATTTAGTTATCTATACAAACAAGATATACAAATTAATAATAGATTTGATCTAGATTAAATGAAATCCATGATTCAGCATATTACTTATTAAATACATGTATATCTTAAACTCAAATTATATTATATCTGAATTGAATTCAAAATCTTTAATTTGAATTGATTTTATTCGCGAGGAGCTGGATGAGAAGAAACTCTCACGTCCGGTTCTGTAGTAGAGATGGAATTCAAAACAAACCATCAACTATAACCCCAAAAGAACCAGATTCCGTAAACAACATAGAGGAAGAATGAAGGGAATATCTTATCGAGGTAATGCTATTTGTTTTGGTAAATACGCTCTTCAGGCACTTGAACCCGCTTGGATCACATCTAGACAAATAGAAGCAGGTCGACGAGCAATGACACGAAATGCACGTCGCGGTGGAAAAATATGGGTCCGTATATTTCCAGATAAACCAGTTACAGTAAGGCCCGCAGAAACACGTATGGGTTCAGGTAAAGGCTCTCCCGAATATTGGGTAGCTGTTGTTAAACCAGGTCGAATCCTTTATGAAATGGGTGGAGTAACAGAAAATATAGCCAGAAGGGCTATTTCAATAGCAGCGTCCAAAATGCCTATACGAGCTCAATTCATCATTTCTGGATAAAAAAGAAGTAGCCTTAAAAATAGCGGGTGCTGGTTTCTTTTTTTGGACAAATAATATTTCTTTTTTTCTTCGACCTTTGTATTGTAAAAAACAGATAAAAAAATGATATGATTCAACCTCAGACCCATTTGAATGTAGCAGATAACAGCGGGGCTCGAGAATTGATGTGTATTCGAATCATAGGAGCTAGCAATCGTCAATATGCTCATATTGGTGATGTTATTGTTGCTGTGATCAAAGACGCAGTTCCAAACATGCCTCTAGAAAGATCAGAAGTAGTCAGAGCTGTAATTGTCCGTACTTGTAAAGAACTTAAACGTGACAACGGTATGATAATACGATATGATGACAATGCTGCAGTTGTGATTGATCAAGAAGGAAATCCAAAAGGAACTAGAGTTTTTGGTGCGATTGCCAGAGAATTGAGACAGTTCAATTTTACTAAAATAGTTTCATTAGCTCCCGAGGTATTATAAAATGAGACCACGATATGATTATAGATATGGTTATAGTAGGGTATTTAAAAGAAATAGATTAACATTAATTTAGTAGATTTTGTCTCACGTATATACCTTTCAAAATTAATATTTATAAACAAATACGTAAAAAAAAAAAAAGAAAAACATGTTGATTATATCCAAATTTGGAGGCACCAATAATTTTAATTAATCATGGGTAGTGATACTATTGCTGACATAATAACCTCTATACGAAATGCCGATATGTATAGAAAAAGCGTGGTTCGAGTAGCATCTACTAATATCAGCCAAAGTATTGTTAAAATACTTTTACGAGAGGGTTTTATCGAAAACGTGAGAAAACATCGAGAAAACAACCAATATTTTTTGGTTTTAACCCTACGACATAGAAGGAATAGGAAAAGGACTTATCGAAATCTTTTAAATTTAAAACGGATCAGTCGGCCGGGTCTACGAATCTATTCTAACTATCAAAGAATTCCTAGAATTTTAGGTGGGATGGGGGTTGTAATTCTTTCTACCTCTCGGGGTATAATGACAGACCGGGAGGCTCGACTAGAAAGAATAGGCGGAGAAATTTTGTGTTATATATGGTAATCTTTCTAATATCCGAATTGAATATGAAACTTCTTATTTGTGAAAAAGAAAAGAGAAGGGGTGGGTTGTCTAATAGGGTTCTTCCTCCACTAGTTGATACTTCAAGGGGGTTTTACCTGGAATGAAAGAACAAAAATGGATTCATGAAGGTTTAATTACTGAATCGCTTCCCAACGGCATGTTCCGGGTTCGTTTAGATAATGAAGATATGATTCTAGGTTATGTTTCAGGAAAGATCCGACGTAGTTTTATACGAATACTGCCAGGAGATAGAGTCAAAATTGAAGTAAGTCGTTATGATTCAACCAGAGGTCGTATAATTTATCGACTCCGCAACAAAGATTTGAAAGATTAGGTGTTTTTTCAACTTCACTATTTCTTTCGTAGGAATATGATTCGAAATCGAAAATTTCAAGAAACTTAATTTCTTCCAAGAAATGGATTCAAAATTAAAGTAAGGAGTGGCAAATATGAAAATAAGAGCTTCTGTTCGTAAAATTTGTGAAAAATGTCGACTAATCCGTCGTCGGGGACGAATTATAGTAATTTGTTCCAACCCAAGACATAAACAAAGACAAGGATAATAAGACTCGTTAAACACCCGATATACAAATAAGAAGGGGGATCTTTTTTGACATGAAATGGATATATCCATATATCTCTGACTCAAATTTATGAGATGATAAAATATGGCAAAAGTTATACCGAAAAAGGGTTCACGTGGACGTATTGGTTCACGTAAGAGTACACGTAAAATACCAAAGGGGGTTATTCATATTCAAGCAAGTTTCAATAATACTATTGTGACTGTTACAGATGTACGAGGGCGAGTGGTTTCTTGGTCCTCTGCCGGTACTTGTGGCTTCCGAGGTACAAGAAGAGGGACGCCCTTTGCTGCTCAAACCGCAGCGGCAAATGCTATTCGTGCAGTAGTAGATCAAGGTATGCAACGAGCAGAAGTCATGATTAAAGGTCCCGGTCTCGGAAGAGACGCAGCATTACGAGCTATTCGCAGAAGTGGTATACTATTAACTTTCGTACGGGACGTAACCCCTATGCCACATAATGGCTGTAGACCCCCGAAAAAAAGACGTGTGTAGAAATAAAAATTGAAGATATTTCAATAGCAAGAGAAACAAGAGAAATAAATGATTCAATGATCTGATCAAATAATATTATTATGGTTCGAGAGAAAATAACAGTATCTACTCGGACACTACAGTGGAAGTGTGTTGAATC